TGACCAACTTGTTCACCTCTATTGTGGGCAATGTATTTGGTTTCAAAGCTCTAAGAGCGCTTCGTCTGGAAGATCTGCGCATTCCTCCTGCATACTCTAAAACTTTCCAAGGACCTCCTCACGGGATTCAAGTAGAAAGAGACAAGCTTAATAAATACGGTCGTCCGTTGCTAGGCTGCACCATTAAGCCTAAGCTAGGTTTGTCGGCTAAAAACTATGGACGAGCAGTTTATGAATGTTTGCGTGGAGGTTTAGACTTTACTAAAGATGACGAAAACGTTACTTCCCAGCCCTTCATGCGCTGGAGAGACCGTTTTCTCTTTGTTGCAGAAGCTATTTACAAGTCTCAAGCTGAGACCGGGGAAATCAAGGGTCACTACCTAAATGTTACCGCTGGTACCTCCGAAGAAATGCTTAAAAGAGCAGCATTCGGTAGAGAACTAGGTGTGCCTATTATTATGCATGACTACTTAACCGGTGGTTTTACTTCTAATACCACCCTATCACACTATTGTCGTGATAATGGTTTGCTATTGCATATTCACCGTGCTATGCACGCTGTCATTGACAGACAAAAGAACCACGGAATTCACTTCCGTGTTTTGGCAAAGGCTCTACGTATGTCCGGTGGCGACCACGTGCACTCTGGTACCGTAGTAGGTAAGCTAGAAGGGGAGCGCGAGGTGACATTAGGGTTTGTAGATCTTTTACGTGATGACTACATTGAGAAAGATCGTAGCCGTGGCGTCTATTTCACTCAAGACTGGGCTTCTATGCCTGGTGTTCTTCCTGTAGCATCTGGTGGTATTCATGTGTGGCACATGCCTGCTCTGACTGAGATTTTCGGAGATGATTCGATCTTACAGTTTGGAGGAGGCACTTTAGGTCACCCATGGGGGAACGCACCTGGAGCAGTAGCTAACCGTGTGGCTCTTGAAGCTTGCGTTCAAGCTCGTAACGAAGGTCGTGATTTGGCTCGTGAAGGTAACGAAGTTATCCGTGAGGCTACCAAATGGAGTCCTGAACTAGCAGCAGCCTGTGAAGTATGGAAAGAAATCAAGTTCGAATTTGAAACTATCGATACTCTATAATTTCTCTGCTAGGTGATTGTGTTCCGGGGTCTTCAGACCCCGGAACTTCTAGTCCCTGTTATCCTTGCTTTTATGTTACTTGTTTAAGCATAGGCAAAAAGCTAGGGAGTAAGAGATATTTTTCATTTTAAAAGAAAACCAGTAGCTGAGAATAAATAGTGTAGCAAAGCGAGCACTGCAGGTCTAGCAGATGCTCGCTTGCCATTTAGTATGATTCCGAAATGACTGCTTTTTTACTTGTAGCTAAAATAAGAGCATACCATGGGAGAATTTTTCGAGGCTGTCAATAAAGACAGCATTTAAGACTAAGTAAAATTTGAACATGATGCCTAGAAGCTCGTGTCTAGTGAGTATGAACAGTCCGGATTTTCAAGGTTATTTAGGCTTTTTTACCATCTCAAAAGATCAAACTGATCGATGCGAGCCGAACTACGGTTTCGGTAAATGGATAAGACCATGGCCAAACCAATTGCAGCTTCTGCAGCTGCAATTGCTATGATAAATAAAACTAAAGTTTGCCCCTTGACCTCTAGAGGATCCAAATAACTTGAAAAGACTACCAAATTGACGTTCACACCATTCAGCATCAATTCAAGGCACATAAGGGCCTTGACCATATCTCGACTCGTTACTAACCCGTACATTCCTATACACAATAAGTAAGCTGCTAATCCGAGTGCATTTTCAAACATATTAGCTTCTCCAGAAAACATACAGATAGATAATCTGTCAGAAAAATATTTACAAATTGACCAGATGGCCCAGCCTCTTAAAGACTTGGGTCGACATTTTGTTCTGAAGTGTGCTCTTTGCGAGCAATAGTGATAGCCCCGACCAGGGCTACCAAAAGAACAAGCGAGAGAAGCTCGAAAGGGACTAGCAAGTCACTCAAAAGAGATAAGCCAATAGTTTGAGCACTGTTAATGCGAATATTAGTATGAGTCCCAAGGCTATGGACATCTTGATTAGCTTTAAAACTAGCCTCCAGTACGGGCCAAGCATCTAAAATGCTAAGACCGAAAAGAACACACATAGCCAAAGCAGCTCCAGTGGCTAACATTTGTCCTGAGGTCCAAGAAACATGAATAACAGGGTCTGGTCGGCTGACTAACATGATCGCGAATAATATAAGTACGTTCACAGCACCCACATAAATTAATATCTGAGCAGCAGCTACAAAGTCTGCATCAAGCAACAGATATAAAAGGGCCACACATGCAAATACAAAACCTAAGAGAAGCCCAGAATAGATAATCCTGCGTAATAGGACCACTCCCATGGCTCCTGTCAATATGCCCAGACTGACAAAAGCAAAAAGACTTGATTGGATAGGCTCGGAAAAATGAATTCCACTCACTAGGCCTCCTTTTGATGTACTTATACTAAGCCTGGTGTTTTTTAAATCTCAATATGTCCTGATGCTCCAGGCGAGAACTTTACGGAGCAGGTGCTTTAGAAAACAGGAGATTCATCAAGATGGTCGGTAGTCACGGTTCGGATGTGCGGTAATTGCGTCACTAGCCCTTTGCCGAGATAAGCCAAGCCAGAAGCTGTAGATGTTTGAAATGCTGGAATTATGGGTTTAGGTAGTCGACCTAAAGCTATTTGATCATAGTTGAGGTCATGTCGGTCATAGGTGGAGAGTTCGTACTCTTCAGTCATAGAAAGACAATTGGTCGGGCAATATTCTACACAGTTACCACAAAAGATACACACACCGAAGTCAATACTATAACTTTTAAGCTGTTTTTTCTTCATCGGCTTCTGAAACTTCCAGTCTACTACCGGAAGGTTGATAGGACAGACTCGAACACATACTTCACAGGCAATGCACTTGTCAAACTCAAAATGGATACGCCCACGAAAGCGCTCTGATGGCAGCAATCTTTCGTAAGGATACTGAACAGTAATGGCTGTACGGCTCATATGATCCAGGGTTACCAAAAAACCCTGGCCTATATATCGAGCAGCTTTAAGAGCCTCTTGGCTGTACTGAGAGAAGCCACGGATAATCGAAGACATAAGCTTATTTTTGCTAGGTCAATAAAAAGAAGCATATTACAAATCAGTACTGTGCATTAGAAGGCCAACCGGACATACAACAACTCACCTAGGATTTTGCAGGCTCTTAAGCGACAGTCAATTGAAAAGCTGCGGTCAACAAGAGATTGCCAAGAGCTAAAGGCAAAAGAAACTTCCAACCAAGGTCAAGCAGTTGGTCAATCCTAATTCTAGGGAGAGTCCAGCGTGCCAAAATGGCAAAAAACAAAAATAGATAAGCTTTGCTTAATGTCACAGTTAACCCGCAGAGGCTTTCAAGCACTACCTTGAGACCTTCACTTAGCGGCCAACCTAAAGTGAACCACGAAGGCCAAGGCAGCCCCCAACCTCCCAAATAAAGCACGGTAGCGAAAAGAGCAGATGCTAAAAGGTTTAAATAGGAAGCTACATAGAAAAGCCCAAATTTAATTCCCGAATATTCGGTTTGATAACCAGCTACTAGCTCTTCTTCAGCTTCTGGAAGATCAAAAGGAAGCCTTTCGCATTCTGCAAGTGCAGCAATCAAGAAGGCTATAAAGCCAATAGGCTGTCGCCAGATGTTCCATCCTAATACTCCAAATCGAGTTTGTTGTTCGACAATTTGTACCGTGCTTAGGCTTTGAGAAAATTATAATAGATGCTCTTTAAAAAAAACGACATCTTTACTTCAAAGCCGTACATGAAGCGTGTACTTCATACGGCTTCTCGACAGTATACGTCTAAAAGCCTGACTGTCTGTAGCTACTTGAGTGTAGTAAGTCTTTCTTATAGGCCTTTCTAGAACTGTCGTGATTCTGTCCGCTCCGCTCTTCGACACATAGATAGAAGAAAGGCCTCAGAATCCATCTTCCGCTCCTGGTTAAGCCTTTGAGTGGGTAGACTGCTTAGCTCAAAGAGCCTTTGCCATTAAGGAACACCAGATATGTTTTCGGTGCCTTTGATTTTTTTGGACAGGAGAATTAGTTCGTTCCAAACAACTCTAAATTAGGGAAGTGAGGGAGCATCTCGGGTTGGGTCCACGGTGGTTTCACGCGCTAAGCAATCCTACTCATGCTTGCACCCGGTCCTTATGCCATGACAAAACGCCTTGGCCTAAAAGAGTTATCTTAACAACCTGCTATATGGCTTCCCTCGTTGAAATTCTGCCCCTTGTGCCTTCAATTAGGCGTCCCCGCTTATGAGACCTGGGTCTCTGAGGAGGCTTGAAAAGCCATCCATACACGACATTCACTCTGGTGGTCAGAGGGTAGGATTTGATCGATACACTGCATGACCACTAGCTGTGTGATCTCACCCACAAAGTTGTTTAGTTCTCTAGCTTGGGGCTAGAGGCCTAGACCCTCGCTGATACTAGTCTAGTATAGGCACGAGTCGCACGCAGGACTACAGATAACACGCATAGGGCTAAGGGAATTTCGTAACTGATTGCTTGAGCCGCAGCCCGAAGTCCACCAAGAAAAGAATATTTATTGTTAGAGGCATAACCCGCGACTAATAAACCGAGAGGCGCGACACTGGATATAACTATCCAAAAAAAGATACCTAGTCCAATATCTTCAACTAGAAGTTTCGGAGCCAAGGGCAACACTAAAAAGCTTAAAAGCACAGGTACTACCACGATGGCTGGCCCCAAAGTAAATAGCCAGGCATCCCCCTTAGAAGGTATGATATCTTCTTTAAGAAGCAGTTTCAGCCCATCTACAAGAGGTTGAAGCATGCCTAAAGGCCCAGCATATTCTGGACCAATGCGCTGTTGAACTGCAGCCGAGATTTTTCTTTCTAACCATACCAGGACAAGCACTCCCATCGTGGCTCCAATCACTACCAAAATGACTGGCAAAAACACCCATCCAAAACTAGCAACGACGGAAGGAATTCCAAGCTCTAAAAGCCATTCTAGGGCTCTTTCTTCAAGGTCCATAGTGCACAACATGTTAGCGATCTACCTCCCCCATAATAATATCAATGCTTCCAAGGATAGTCATGATGTCTGCGAGTTTTTCACCTTGAACTAATTGTGGCAAAATTTGCAAATTAACAAAACCTGGGGGTCTAATCTTCCAACGCCAAGGAAAGACGCTATCATCTCCAATTAAAAACACTCCTAATTCTCCTTTCGGAGCCTCTATTCTAGCATAATGTTCTTGTTTCGGGAGTTTAAAGGTTGGAGATGGTTTTTTGCTTATAAATTGATAGTCAAACTCATTCCACGGTCCAGGAGATTGATTATCCCAACCTAGTCGCCGAGCTTCTAAGTTCTCATAGGGCCCTCCGGGGAGAGTTTTGAGAGCTTGTTGAACTATTTTGACTGACTCGCGCATTTCTCCCATCCGTACCATATAACGGGCCAGACAATCACCGCTGTTTTGCCATTCTATATGCCAATCAATTTCATCATAACATTCGTAATGGTCGACCTTACGAAGGTCCCAGCGTACTCCTGAAGCCCTTAGCATTGGACCCGATAAACCCCAATTAATAGCTTCCTCTCGCTGAATGATTCCGACTCCTTCTACTCTTTTCAGAAAAATCGGATTTCGTGTAATTAAGCGCTCATATTCACTAATTTTGGGCAGAAAATAGTCACAAAAATCTAAGCATTTATCTACCCAACCGTACGGTAAGTCCACGGCTACTCCGCCAATGCGAAAATAATTGTGCATCATACGCATGCCAGTAGCAGCCTCAAATAAATCATAAATCATCTCTCTTTCGCGCAAGATATAAAAGAAAGGCGTTTGTGCTCCAATATCAGCCATGAAAGGTCCAAGCCATAAAAGGTGTGAAGCTATCCGGCTAAGTTCAAGCATAATCATGCGGATGTAGCTCGCCCTCTTGGGAACTTGAATATTGGCCAACTTTTCTGGAGCATTGACAGTAATGGCTTCAGTAAACATAGTGGCCAAATAGTCCCAGCGAGTGACATATGGTAGGTATTGTAAAATACTCCTATTTTCAGCAATCTTTTCCATTCCTCGATGCAGATATCCCAAGATAGGCTCGCAGTCTACTACGTTTTCTCCGTCCAATGTCACAATCAAACGAAGTACTCCATGCATTGATGGATGGTGTGGTCCCATGCTTACAATCATCGGCTCTGCTCTTGTGCTAGGTATTCTCATCGTTTTTTGTCTCCTATGCATCTTTTGCAATTTGCTAAGCACTGGGCAGCTCAATTCATACTTGATCTGCAACACATCTATTTATATCTTTAAGGAGCAATTTAATTGTTTTTGTTAAGACCTCGTATGCTAAGCTGGGCCAATAAACTTTCATACCGTGCTGCATTTTCTCGTCCAAGGTAACCCAAAAGTCTTTTGCGTTTTCCAAGAATCTTGCGTAAACCGCGTTGTGAAGAATAATCTTTGCTATGAGTCTTTAAATGTTGAGCTAAACGAATTACTTGTTTGGTCAAAAAAGCTATTTGAACCTCACTAGAGCCTACACCCTGGCTAGATACACTAAGGCCTTGATTTAAGAAATGCTGAGCCATAAAGTCACACTCTCTCCCTTATTTGTTATGTCTACAATTTGCTATAATAGTTTGCTGGACCAATGAGATCCTACTATACCTGAGAAGAAAGATGAAGAGCTATCCTCATAAATTTCTCTTTCTTTCGCTGTATTTTTCGACGCACATAGAAAAAAAGACCAAATATCACCAAATCATCTATTCAGTCTAACTTGCTCTGCTAAATAATTTATTTTATTTGTCATTCAATTTCAATAATGTATTGATCATGCCAAGCCACACACACTATGCATCCATGCTATTATCATAAGTACCTAGTGAGACTTAGCACGGTTTCCAACTATCTACTCTGGACATCTCAATTTAAGATATCCTTAGCCATAAGAATGAATCTTATGTATTTCATATCTATATCTATGGATGCCCGAATGACAGATCTATCTTGATACATCCTGAATCCATGGATGGTTTCTAGCAGTTTAAACTCAAAGTAACTAATGAATCCTTTTCTAGACAGGTTTCAATCGGTTAGTTGACTCAACCCACCAAATATGCTAAATTAGCTATAGCATCTCTCCACGTGGCTTTCGGATAGATAGAGTAGTTGGATTGGTTAAAACTAGGCCAGCATACCATAGCAACCATGATTAAGGGCTTGTAGCTCAGCGGATTAGAGCACGCGGCTACGAACTGCGGTGTCGGGGGTTCGAGTCCCTCCTAGCCCATGTAAGCCATTGGAAAGGGCAAATCTTTTCTCTAGTGAGGAGCTAGTTCTAGAATTAGAATAGATGCTTTGTGTTTTCTTAGCCATACAGAGAAAATTTCACTGCCATTTGCAGTCTTTATTTAGCACATTCTAGAGAAAGAAGCTAGAGAATTTCTTTTGGAAAGGGTATACTCGACCTGTCACTATGTTTTGTAGTCTTATTATGTTCACCATCATTAGCTATTTCGGCCTGTTATTCACTGCTTTGACCTTAGCACTACTACTCTTTGTGGGCCTAAGTAAAATTCAATTGATTTAGAGGTCTACAGGATACTGTAGCAAGCTTTGTCAGGGCGAAAGCCAAGTATCGTTCGTTTGTTTTTTTCGAACTATCTGTGGCCATCGTTTTTTTAGATGAGTTAGCTTAGTGCATTCGTGTTTTATGAGCCTCACTTCGACATGATTTTTTACCACAATAACACTCATTAAGTATGGTTGAGCCATTACTCTCCGGCATTGTTCTAGGTCTTATACCTATTACCCTCGCTGGCCTTTTTGTCACTGCTTATTTACAGTATCGACGGGGTGACCAGTTAGAGCTCTAACAAATTTCGCGCAAATAGCCCAATTTGGCCCCGATCTTAGCTCTTGTTACGAAGAGTCCAGATTTAATCTAATTTAGAAAATTTTTTCTAAATCCTGTGTTTTCAGGTGGGGCCAGGTCTGATGCTAAGTGGCCTTTCTGATTAGGCCACTTAGTCACTTTTAAACTACAAAAGCTAATATCAAGCATACTTACTGCCTGCTTGCTTGTATGTGTCATTTTTTAACCAAAACGGTATTTTCTACTAAAAACTAATCTAAATACGACAGTCTATTGCTGGCCACATGTAATCATTTCGCTTTTGGCAAGCCTCACATCTCAATCAAAAGTCACAATGTACATCAGCACGCTCTGTAGGACTTGAACCTACGACATCAGGTTTTGGAGACCTGCGTTCTACCAACTGAACTAAGAGCGCTTAGTTGCGAAAAAAGAGATTAAGCAGAGAAACTTTTTTCTCCACAAGGTGGGGATGACAGGATTCGAACCTGCGACATTTTGTACCCAAAACAAATGCGCTACCAAGCTGCGCTACATCCCCTTGAAGTTCAAGCTAATCATAACCATATTAGCCACTCCTTACTAGTCCATTGTTTCTAAGCAAAAAATTGAATTATACTGCAAGGCTTCTGGAATGTTTAACTGCTAAACGGTCTTGATAAGATAATCATCAATGTGGAAAATTCCATATTGGGCAAGCTAGTCGACTTTGTGCGAAAGTTCGAAGCAAATTGACATTTCGATTTCTTAGGAAGTCCATTAAACACTTTCATGAGCTGGACTCCGCGCTTCTTGGCCCTTGCTATAAGTAGCCAAACACAGGCACAATTGCTTTGCTTTACTTTACCAAATGGTTGTATTTGCAAACAAGTACAACTTAATAGTTACACTCAAGGAAAATTAACCATGCAAGATGTGAAGACCTACCTTTCTACAGCGCCCGTCCTGGCTACCGTATGGTTTGGCTTACTAGCTGGGTTGTTGATAGAAATCAATCGCTTTTTTCCAGATGCCCTAGTGTTACCTTTTGTCTAAGCTGGAAAGGTTTAGCGGAAGCACTAGACTAGACATCATATATTGCTATTTTAAAACCTGATGATCTAATTAGAAGACTAGCTTTGTGTGTAAGCAGATCTTCCAGTGACTTTGCCATAAGTTAATTCACAAACTGTGGTTTTTCCCGGAACAGAGCCTCCGGGAAAGACCAAAAGTCCTAGGATTGTAAGAAAAATTCACCGTATATTGGAAGAAATATGCAGAATTTTTGTCAACAAACTGGTGGTCCAAAATTGGCTTTTCACTGGATTTTCTAGCAGTCTGATCAGAATAACAAATGGCCTTCAGCTAAAGGATGCCAAAATCAAACTGTATTTAAGTTGGCATGACTTATGGCAAAACTAACTTCCAGAAAAACTCTTTATTACCATGGCTAAGAACAAAGATGTCCGAGTTACAATTACTCTTGAATGCACTTTTTGTCCTCAAAACGAACAAAAGCGCTTGCCAGGCGTATCTCGCTATATTACCCAAAAAAACAGGAGAAATACTCCAAATCGTTTAGAATTAAAGAAATTTTGTTTGTATTGTGGACGCCACACTGTGCACAGAGAAATTAAAAGATAGGAGGTATTTTATTTCATGAGTAAACCCCAGATGAAACCAAAGCGTTCTTTTCGTCGTCGTCTTTCCCCTATCCGCCCAAGTGAAACGATTGACTATAAAGATGTAGGTCTGTTACGTAAATTCATTAGTGAACAAGGAAAGATTCTCTCGCGACGTACTAATCGTCTCACTTCTAAACAACAACGAATGATGACCAGAGCAATTAAAGAAGCTCGAGTTTTGGCTCTTTTGCCTTTTTTATACAACGAAACGTAATTTGAGCCAAGGTCTATGTTTTTTTCTGGACTATGTGTCATACAAAAACTGGCTTGGGGCTCAATCCTTTTTTGAGCAAAACACAAAACATAGGTCAAATTGGTTTACTGGACTGCAATGACTCCTTGTAAAAGAACAAAGTAGAAAGATGGCCACTATGGTCTGTTTCTAAATACTGTCAGCTATTAGCCCTACTCCGGATTTTCTTTTGTCACCCATGCCAGCTTATATTTACATGTGGCTCTAAGGCTACTCTCATCTAATAAGAATGTGAGTAGCCAATTGAAGGTCAAGGGATACGATAGGTAAAAAACAGAGTAAGCACTCACTAATATGTCAAGCTAATTCGATGTTCTAAACACAAACCCTATGTTGTCATACACAGCTTATTTGAAAACACTTCATTCTAGTTACCAAAGTGGTCGACAAGCCAAATAATTTGACAAAAGCCAAACTATTCTAATGTGCTTGGAATTGGTATTGTCTCTTTACACTTAGTCCACACAAGTGGCTGAGATAGCGAATTATTTGTGTCTTTCGTCAAGTTGCTAGCTACACACAAGAGTAGTATACAAAAACATTTCACCTAAATCAGGTATGGCCGCTCAGAGTAGCTAAGCCTGATCTAAAAGCGTCCAGATTAGATATGCTGTCGTACCTGGTAAAGAACAACAAAATAGCACTATTCAATTTACTTGGATTTCATTGGCCAATTGTATGCATACAGAATTGCCTGCCGCTGATAGGCTTTCTTGGAAGCTTAAATATAGTTTTTTTTATTGGACTTAGACATAAGAAAAACCGCAAAATAGAGTAGGCAAGTGCTGTTACTAAATGCTCAGGACAGTGTCTGAAAATTCTATTGTGATAAAAGAAACAGATAGAATACCAAAGTGTGTGCTTATATGACTTCCATATTTGATTTCAAATTTTATCTGCTTTATATAGCATCTGTTTGGAATCTGCAGTTATAGGTTTAGATATCTCTTTTTTATGTTTTTTTATAGTATTTGCAAACCTTAAGTTCAGATCTAGAAACATGGAAAAAAGAAAGTGCAGTACTGAAAAAATTGCTTAATTTAGCTTGGCAAGGTCACGGAGAGTCTTTTGTTTAAAAAAGTTGAACATCCGCGTATATTTTTTTCTATCTCTTTTTTTAATAGTGTCAATTAGCTGGTTTGCATTAAAGACTTAATGTGGGTAAACATCGTAGTTTGGTTTTTTGCACTTGTTGAGCATAGTGCTTTGTTTGTAACAATTTTTATCTTACATATGACCAGCAAATCTATCAATGTACGTGTAATTTTGCGAGCTATTCATATAGCCTTAAGCCAACGTGCTCTCCTACAACCTCAAGAGCGCATGTTGGCAGCTCTTTCGGGAGGTCAAGATTCAGTGGGAATGATAACACTGCTTAGTCGTTTGCAGCTTTTATGGCATTGGAAGTTAGCAGTTGTACATTGTGATCATCAATGGCATGCTTCTTCCAGATTTTTAGGCCGACAAGTTTCTGAATTAGCCATGAATATGGGAGTAGACTTGTATCTTTCCGTGGCTATCTATAAGGTTCCAACCGAATCTCAGGCACGAGACTGGCGTTACGGGACAATACAAAGAATTGCTTCTTTGTATCAGTATAAAGTGGTGGCCACGGCTCATAATACTAACGATAGAACAGAGACCCTTATATACAACTTGTTTCGAGGGAGTGGCGTGGCTGGACTCCAATCCTTAAATTGGAAAAGACAGCTTCATCGGGTGCTTAGCAGTATATGCAATTGTGGCCAACAAAGGTATCGAGATATGCCTAGTGTAAGATGTTTTGTAACTATTCAAGAATACCCTGACCAGCTCTTTTGTCTACCTAATAGCTCAGAAATTGCAGTCATTCGTCCATGTTTAGGCATTACACGGACTGAACTAGCACTTTTGGCTCTTTATTTTAAGTTGCCGGTATGTTTTGATTCTACCAATCAGGATGTTAGCCGAGAAAGAAATTATGTCCGGCATCATTTATTGCCCTTTATAAGAAAGCGTTTTTCTTCTCGAATAGATCAAGCACTTGCTAGATGGGCAGAGATAGTTCATGCTGAAACCCTTTATCTGGAAACCCTAGCACAGTCTATCTGTTTTAGGGCACAGAATGCTGTTCAACATAAACACAACCATATTTTTAGACCCCGTCTAAGCAAAGTGCTAGTACAAGCTTTACCTTTAGTACTCCAGCGTCGAGTAATTAAATGTTTTTTAGAAGGTCCTTTGTGGTTGGCCCACATTCATGAGCAAACAGAATTAGAGATGTTTACATCGCAAAATACTATAAGCTTTGACCATGTGGAGCAGGTCAGGCTTGCATGTCTGACCTGTCCGAGTCATCTGAAAAGGCATACATCTCAAGTAATGGCCAGGAAACAAAAGACTTTCAAAAAAGTGGGTGCTTCACATCATATCGTATATCCTTCATATTCTGATAATAGCTCTATCTATACTTGGATTTGTTTGCCAAACAATATAGCGCTTCAATTAACCTCCCAGGGATTGGTACTTCATACTTTGTATAATAAACCAAAATCACTGATGTCACTAACTAAAAAGAAGAAGACTTCAGATCGCAAGTAGTTCTGAGTCTGTTGGCAAGCCCTTAGAAAATGGCCTGACTTGAACTGGGAATGTGATAGTAGTAGAAAAAACTGAATGGCATATTGATGTGGATCCCACTATAGTTAAGTTTTATATTTGATCTTTAGGTATTAGACATTCTAGCTTGGTAATAAGGCTTGGTATAGATATTCTGGCTTGTTGTGTTTCTAATTCCAATTGTAGGGAGGAATAGCTAGTAGCATAAATGAAGTTCCATTCATGATCGAGCGAGTGACAAATATCTAGATTGTATGGGTCACGGATTTTCAAACAGCTAGTAAAAAAGCCATTGAGTCAATGTTTGCCATGAAACTAGCAAGACCTTCAAAGCGCACTCTTGGGCAAACAAGGATATAGCTTGCTTCGTCAGTGCCACCTACAAAGAGAGAAAAGTCAGTGCTGAGCAAACCTGCTATTAGAGCTCACCACTCCTAATATGGTCAAATTGCCATCCCATACCAATTATAAAAACCAGTTCATTTTCACCGTATGGTATTCCAAAACTCAGTTGACCCTTTCTGAATTTTTGTCTCCTCATAAACAATACTAGCTTTAGCTCACGCTATTGTCGCGTACTACGGTATATAGATATAGCTAATACAATATTGGTTGGTTCGCTACCCAGGTAATTTTTTTCCTAATAGAGACTCTCATTGTACCATCTTCTCAATATCTGAATTAATTTATATGTTGATTTTATTTCGGTGCAGTTACGCCGGAAGTCTTATCTGTGTGGATCCAAAGTATCTTGCAATGGAACAATTTTGATCATCAAGCTCTAATCCAAATTTGGGCTGAATTTGAGAGAAAATCACAGATTTAAGTGAAAAAAATCTGAACATGTTTTTCAAAAGCAAAAAATAGGTAGTTTTCTCAGATTGTTGAAATAACCCAAGTTGCAAACGTGATTTGTCTAGTTAAAAGATTATCCAGATAGTCTAGTATAGACTAGTATAGTAAGGTATATCTTGTTCTCGATTGTTCTATGTTCATTTTTTACTATATTCTCCGTGAAGACAGAAGCCAAGCAAGTAGTGGGCTACTATATATTTGCCCACTACTTGTCTTTTTCATTTCAACGATCGAAGTCAAGTTTATGAATCTGAGTCAATAAGGGCTTAGAGTTTGAAGTTCCCTTCCCCAGAGGGTTTGACAGTCCTCTGGAGGCATGGCATAATTTTGTACATTGCAAAGCAAAGCTTTGCTTCGCAGGGGGCTGTAGTTTAGTTGGTTAGAATGCCGCCCTGTCACGGCGGAGGTCGCGGGTTCGAGTCCCGTCAGCCTCGATTTTGTCTTTTTGTAATCAACAAATTGGAGTAACCACCGGCTGACTGACTTTAAGAAACATGGGAGTGCTGAATCACTCTTTCAAGTTCTTCTGGATGAAGTGTCCCCTGTTTAGAAAGGGACTCGGTAGCCTTAAGTAGGGTCTTTTTGTCAGACACAAACAAGCGTAAAAGGTAGTTATATGTTTCGAGAATGGTCCGATGAATAACCACATCTGTGTAGCTATTATGATGATAGCGTTTCCAACGTTGCCACTTATAAGCCAATGTCATTGGAGATATCGGTACATATTTTCGAGGATTAATCTCTATCAGTGATAAAGAGTGAAATTTGCCTATTTCGAGCTGTGTTCGAGGTAAGCGTGTTTTGAGTACAAGATCTTTTTGGTATTCTAAAAAACTTTCGATTTCTGTGTCGTAATTTAAGTTTTTGATGAACACATATTTGATTTGTAATTGGTAAGCATAGTTGTCTGTAATAGTTTTATCAATCACGTATGAAGGAACTTCCTCAACTACTGACATGATCTTTTTATTCCAAGGAGTCAACATCTTCATGTGTCTATTCTCTAGGCTATCACGTAATACTTGTAAATGCTCTCGTTGTGCGAATAAAGAATATCTGGAAATAAGCGTTTGCGAAGAAGACTCAGTACTGCTTTCAGGAATAGCAAGCTCTTGATACCCGCGACGTAAAAAATTCGCAGGAAAATAACGTTTAAGAGCGTTTTCGGTCCGATAGTGAGTTTGTTTGTGCTCCTTGATGGCCAGTTTACGCTTTATTTGCTGCTCAAGCAGAGCTCGTTCACGCAACTCCTCCTGGATCGGCTCTTTGTAATATGGCTTGTCTACTACTACGTACGCCCCACGATATCTGTTATCTTTAATGTTGATAGTAGGCGCCTTCTGTTTACTAATCATTTGTGTGGGTAAAGCAAGCAATTCGGGCGTAAAAAATATAGGAGAGGACAAGACCATGGGTTCCCGTTCGTTACTATGGAAGCTTGCCACATGGTTTTCACCTAGTAAGTATTGATCGTTATCGTCTGCTACGTGAAAAATCTGAGCTCCATTTTTGAGATGCTCATCCCATTGGGAGTTGAAATATTTGGTCTTAGTCACAAGTTGTTGGTGTTTGTGCTGTTCTTGTGGCAGAGGCTTTTCTTTTGACAGAGGCTTTTCTTTTGACAGAGGCTTTTCTTTTTTGAACACAGGTCTTACGAGATTTGTGCTTCTCCAAAAAAGAGCAGAGCGCGCTGCTCTTTTTTTGTGGCTGAAACCCTGACTGTCATAAGGAAGCAGGGCAAAAATGGCTTCCAAAAAGATAAAGGCTAATTTTAGATCCCCTAACATCATGGTGTTTTCGAAGAAACCATTGTATTTTTTTATCTTGCCGATTGAACAAAGCCACGCATCGCTAGCTGCGCTCCCTGCTAAGTAACTAAGCAGGTAAGGAAGCAGCACATGTAAGCTTAACGTAGATTGGGCTTGATCAGGTTCTAAAATGTGTCTAGAGAACTGATAAAGGCTTGTGCGCCGGAAATCATCCTCGTCTATCGTTGGAATGAATAAGCTGGATGATGGTAGTAGCGTTTTATGAATGATAGCTCTTCCTGCTTTATAAAATAGATTTACGGCATCTGTTCGACGTTCTGTCAATAAACCATCTTTTGTTGGGTCTACTATACTATTAACGCTTACACAATCTAGTGCCAACTTAATTAGTGATGCATTTTGTACTGAAGATCTTTGGCTGTTTTTAAGTAGCAATATGTGATTACTTAAATGAGTAATTTCACGCATCGTATATCCTGCAGTTTGATCTGCCAGCTCTTTAAATCCAAACTCACCTTCCAGGTGCACGCCATGCTTTCCTAAAAAGCTAGAGAACATTTTCTGTCGTTGATCAGTGGTGGGCATTCCGACGTGTAGAATATAAGAAAAACCTTGCTGATCAATTAAAGTAGGATCAAGTTTTCTGGGATCATTTATTGTAGCCACAAACTGTATGCCTTTGGCTAAGTACGACGCCGATATTTGCTTGAAAATATATGCTAGCATGAATGGTCCCACATCAAACCCAAAGTTTTCTAGGCGCCTTTGGTCCATAGTTTGCATTTTCTCTATTTCTGGCATCCAAACCATGCAAGGCGCTAATCCTTTTATAAATTTGATGATCTCTTGTAGTCTGATTAGAGCAGTTTTGTGCCATTGGCGTACAGTAGCTCCTTCCATGTTATGCTGCTTTTCTATTCGATAGACAGTCCGGGCTGAAAGTTCGATCACTGGTAAAGACGCTTGACGTGCTAGGGAAAATGCCAAATATTCTTTTCCACTTTCTGCAGAACCTATTAACAGTATTTTAGCAGGATAGCCGACAGTCTGATTTGGCTTGAGAAATGGTAGCCAAGCAGGGTTTTTGTGGAGTGGAATAAGATTTTGTAAGACAGGCCATGTGTAGGGAAAAAGTCTAAAGCGAACCTGGTTACAAGGAGATAACTTGCGAAGTGGAATAGACGTATGTAATTGAAGTGCTCGATTTGAAGCACTATAGTAGGTCGAAGAATATTCTTTTAATATCTCTAATTGATCTTGGCCTTTGTCTATTTGATACTCCTCGTCAAAACGTGGAATGTCTTCAGAAGTAGCTAGATGTTCACAGGAAGCCCAAGTGCTAGTCGGTAAGACAAAGTCTGGAAAGATATTTAACCGTGTAACCGGATCTATCTTTTTTCGAGGTGGTGTCGTATCCATGGTAAATTGCGTATCCGTTACCGGGATTTGAATGATCACATTCTCTTTACGCTTTTCACGCACTGCTATGTTAGTTATCCATTCCTCTGAAATGTCTAAAGTTCTCTTCCCTTGAGACAATCGTTGAAAAGAAGTTTGCCCGACATATTTAGGCCAAGAAAATCGCTTAAACAACTCTAACGAGTTTGACAAATTTGACAAACTTAACCAATTTAACAAATTTGACAAATTTGCCCAAAAGGAGCGGCGCCAATCGAGACGGAAACGGAAACGGAGACGGCGACGTTGTGCGATCAAATGCAATTTATTAAGCCAGAGTCTCTCTTCATAGTCAAGATCAAAATGAAAATTGTTTCCGAAAAGCTCCAATTTCTTTTTGTCTATAGAATACAGCCTGCCTATTTCTAGAGACCAAGTAGGGTATAATAATGTTCGAATTTTTTCTGATTCGCGCCACAAAACAAAACCGCTGGCTAAAGGTGCTAATAAATGGGAAGATCCGACCCAGCCTATCAGCAAGTAAAAACCAATAATGGTCCACAAAGATGCCTGGGACCAGGCCCGAGACCATGTCCGAGTGTGCATTTGGTGTGGTAATACCACCGCCAGCTCTAAAAAATGGTTGATTTCAACACTGATATTTATGTAAACCACTTCCATTATTTGCCAAGCGTTATCTAACTTACTTATTGGCGAGCATCTCATCCAAGTTAAGCGAATTATCTCTAACCATTGGAATCCATTTTTGATCCAGTTTTGGATCTTATGACACAAAATTGGCCATATCTCTAGCCAAATGTGGCGGGCCAAAGACCATCCTTGAGGAGTTAGTGCCCAGCCTTTATATCTAGCTAACAATTGTAGCCTGGAAATCAAGACATATTCCTTATTTTCTGGGGTAGAAAAGATCTCTGAAAAATCTAGTTCTTCACTATCTGCTCTTTTCAGAGAAAGTTTCAAGAAAACGTCCAAAGAAGCTTGGTCTAGTTTTTGCTCGTTCTCAATTGTCTCTTCATCCCAAAAAGTGGGTTCTTCAATGGCATCAGGCAATAATGGCTTTCTTGATCTGGATTTCTCTGGCATGGTTTTTGACCGTATTGCTGCGGACACTATGGGCAAGTCTTTGAAAACCAGAGAATTTTTATTAAGTGATAACCACTGCTTATTCAAAGAGCCAGGAGACACCAAATGCTCTATTAAGTTAGATAAATCAGGTTCTCTTAAATTTTCTAACCCTTGGTTAAGCCATGAAAATGGGGAGAGCCCTACCCCATTTAATAATGTTTGACCTTCTGGTAAATGACATACTTCTAACCTGTTATAGCCCTGAGCCCATCTGTGGAGCCAATCAGCAGAAGGTCGTCGTGTGGGAAGAAGCAATTGCACCACAGTAGTTAAAGTAGACCTTTCTTGTGCATTAGGTATTCCGGTAACAAACGCCAGAGAAGGGTTTTGCATCCAAAAGTTCGGGACAAATTGTTTTGACCAGTCCGGAATCAAATCTTCTGTGGTTGGAACGTTTGTGTGCTCTGCTTTCTCTTTGTCTTTCTTTGCAGCATCTGGCTGCTCTTTTGTCTGCTGTTTTTCTTTTTCAATATCTGTCTGTTTTTCTTTTTGCTCTCCTTGTTCCTGAATGTCTTCCTGCTTTTCTGCCTGCTGTTTTTCCTCCTGAATGTTTAGTAGATCTTTTTCTAAACTCACACTGATAATGGAATCACTGGGTTTTAGGTATAGTAGTCCCTGTTGGAGCATAGCAGTAATCTGTTTTACTGGTTGCAAAGGCCCAAAATCCTCCACTATTTTGAGCTGATCGATTGCGACTTGTGGGATGATTTTTGTAATTTGTCCTTGCATCCTTTCTTGCTGTTTTTGAGTCCATTGGGACCAGCTTTCTTCGATCTTTTCGATCGCTGGTCTAGGTTTGATAAACACTAGGCCATAAATATCTTTTATTCGAGCAAAAGACCAACTAGCTACACGTTTGATCCCAGAAGTGAATAACCTTTGGCTCTTGCTCACTAGTTGAAAGTTTGCCAGTTCAACAGGCTCTGAATTAATGAGCTTGGCTTTTCTTTCTGGAATTAGTTCTTTTCTTGACAAAGATGTCAAGTGAGCTTCGTATTTTTTTAGTCTGCTGGCAACTGTCTTTTCAAAATTCCACAAAACAAGCTGATCTTGGCTAGATCCGATTGTAGCGCTACGCCTAGCCCAAGAAACTAAAGGTGAGATTTCTAGATGCTTATTTAAAGTCAAATCACGATAATTCCTTTTGTCCATTACTTTTGCTGCCTTCTCTTGCAGCTTACGCCAATTAGAAAACCTAGTCCAATCGGACACATAAGAAAGTCCTTGTAATGGTCGAATCAGAGTGGGTCGTATACTAGATTGCAAAGCAGTTGGAGCTCTTTCAATCCACCTATGCTTTCCGAGCTCATCGGAAAATAGTAGTGTTTTTAAAGCATCAGAGTGATCGAAATAGTCTAAAGCATCTTCAGAAGAAGAGAGAGAGAACAATTTTTGGATTTCACGCTGATGCTGATGATTCTCTCTGTTAATCTTTGGTCTTTGTGTTTCCAGTTCAGCCTTTCTTGCTGCCTTTAGCACGGTGGTTTGTAGTGTATCTTCTATTTGTGCTCGTAATTGTTGTTCTTTTGCTTTTAATCCTGGGTCTTCGTCTTCTATGACTACCGATGAATCGCCTTGTCCGGCTAACATCGACCATCTCAATGCCCATTGCTCTTGTAAAGAAAAAGAGGGTAAATCTCTGTTTTCTTCTATGTCTTTTAGCCAGTTGAATCGCTGTGCTTGTTCTGTGTTTTCTATTTCATCATCTTCTTCTGGTAGCCATTCAAATTCATCTTCATCTTCATCTTCTGTATTTTTTATTTCAACTTTTGCCTCCTGTAATTCATCTTCTGTATTTTTTATTTCAGCTTCTGTCTCCTGTAATTTGTATGTTTCTTCCTTTTCTTTTTCTTCCTTTTCTTTTTCTGTCTCTTTTTCTGTCTCTTCTTCTGTCTCTTCTTTTAAGCATTTGAAGAAATCTTCCCAAGTTAGCTTTAGGTCCAAGTTGAACTCAGCTATAACTAGGTCAATTTCTGCTGCTGACAATGAGAATGAGTTACGCTTTTGCTTGGCTAGATTGATCTTTTCAGCTTGTTTTGCATCTTCTATTTCTGTGTCTTCTACTGTTTTTTCTTTTCTCTTTTCTGTTCCTGTTTTTTCTGCCTTTTCTGTGTCTTGGCTTTTTTCTATCTTTTCTGTGTTTTCTATCTTTTCTGTCTTTTCTGTGTCTTCTATTTCTTCTGTCTCTTCTATCTTTTCTGTGTCTTTTGTCTCTTCTATTTCTTTTGTGTCTTCTGTCTTTTCTGTTTTTGTGTCTTCTATTTCTTCTGTCTCTTCTACTTCTTCTATATCTTCTATGTCTTCTGTCTCTTCTACTTCTTCTATATCTTCTATATCTTCCATGTCTTCTATCTCTTCTATCTCTTCTGTCTGTTCTATATCTTCTATGTCTTCTGTCTGTTCT